TAAATATAAATTTTTTTCGAATTAGTATAATCCTTCAGAAATCTTTGAAAAGAAATATATATTCAAATAAAAAAAGTAGAAGTGATTAAATAATATTACTAAGTTACTGTCAAAAAAAATTATTTGTCTTTTTTTTTTATTACTACTAAATAAAATTGTGATTTTTTGCAGATACAGAAAAAGTGAATTAAAATTCCGTATTATAATAATTTATATACATATATTAAGAATAGAACAAAGATTTACACGACAAAAAAATACTTAAACTTAATATTAATTATATACTAAAAAACCTTTACCTAAAACAAAGTTATTTGAGTTTGATTATTTAGAATTATTAAGGAATGAATTTTAATTATGGAATTTAGTGATTATCTTCCAGTACACTAAGTGAGCTTTTTTTATTTGTAAGAAAGATTATTATAATCGATATTTTTTTTACATATGATGTGAAGAAACCTCATAATTTTTTTGATAATCTAAATAGATTAATTAAATGAGCACTCTCGTACGTATTTCAAACGTTAAAAAAAAAAAAAGTAAAAAACAGTTGGGTTTTAAACTTTTGAATGTCTTTTTTGTTTTGAAAATAATATATAATAAAATAAAATTTGAAAGAAAAAAAAACTCGATATGGAGTACGAAAGAATAGAATAATAAATGTCTTTGACATCCAATTATACCACTGAAAAAGTTTTTTTCATTTTTGAATGGCAGTTCCAAAAAAACGTACTTCTATCTCGAAAAAGCGTATTCGTAAAAAAATTTGGAAAAGGAAGGGATACTGGACATCGTTGAAAGCTTTTTCGTTAGGGAAATCACTTTCTACAGGTAATTCAAAAAGTTTTTTTGTACAACAAAATAAATAAAAAACACTATAATAACTAGAATTAGCCTAACTTAAAAACAAATTTTTTAGAATACATATAAAAAAATGTGAACCAAAAGAGGAAAAAAAAAGACAATATATAGATAAAAAAGAAAGGTTCACATTTTTTTTAGTTCAAAAAAAAAAAGGGGAGATTCTTATTTTTACCATCACTACCTTGATGCAATAATAAATAAAGATCTTTTATTTATTCATTAAAAGTAAATAAAAGATCTTTAAACAAAATCAATAGGTTCTTCAAATTAATTAATTTAAGTGAAAAAAATTTGAACTTTATACCTTTAGGAATTATTATTTCTCTAAATTCTTATATTCTTTACTTGTAATCAAATTGATAAAAGCATCTGGCCACAATAGGTGAATATTAGATAATATTAATAAATAATAATATATGACATGATTTTTAAGTGATCACAAAATCTTATCTTTGTATTGTACAATATAAAAAGATGAAATAAAAATATTTTTTTATTTCAAATTTCTAAGAATTTTGGAGAGGTTTTCGTTTTTAGAAAAAGCATTTTTTTTAATGGAATTTTTAAATTTTATCATTTTTTTAATCATATAAATGAAAAAAAAATGATAAAGAGCATTTAGAGTTTTGTCGTTGGGTTGAAGTCCCAATTATTTTAATTTAGTTAAATTTTTCATTGTATTCTACAAAAAAAGATAAAGGACAAAAAGTGAATTTAAATAATTTTAAATAACTTAGATAAAAAAATCTTATTTGAATTAAAACCCACAAGACCTATTTAACAAGTTTTTATTCATTAAATCAATTGTAAATTCCAGTCAATTGGTTAAATTTGAATCTCGACGATTGAATAAAAACTTGTTAGTATTGTTTTGAACAAGTTGCCGCTATGGTGAAATTGGTAGACACGCTGCTCTTAGGAAGCAGTGCTAGAGCATCTCGGTTCGAGTCCGAGTAGCGGCATAAGATCTTATAAAAGAGATATTATAAGTTTTATAATCAAAATAATACCCGACTTTTTTTATAAAATCGGGTAAAACCTAGTATTAATTTATTAATTTTTAACAAATTTTTTATGATTTTTTCAATTTTAGAGCATATATTAACTCATATATCTTTTTCGGTCGTTTCAATTGTACTGACAATTTCTTTTTTAACTTTATTAGTAAATTTAGATGAAATTATAGGATTTTTTGATTCATCAGATAAAGGAATCGTAATTACGTTTTTTGGTATAACAGGATTATTATTCACTCGTTGGATTTATTCAGGACATTTTCCATTAAGTAATTTATATGAATCATTAATTTTTCTTTCATGGACTTTTTCACTTATTCATATGGTTTCCTATTTTAATAAAAAACAAAAAAATCACTTAAACGCAATAACTGCGCCAAGTGCTATTTTTATTCAGGGTTTTGCTACTTCAGGTCTTTTAAACAAAATGCCTCAGTCTGCAATATTAGTACCAGCTCTTCAGTCCCAATGGTTAATGATGCACGTAAGTATGATGATATTAGGCTATGGCGCTCTGTTATGTGGATCATTATTATCAATAGCTCTTCTAGTGATTACATTTCGCAAAGTCGGACCCACTTTTTGGAAAAAGAATATAAACAAAAAATTTTTATTAAATGAATTATTTTCTTTTGATGTATTTTACTACATAAATGAAAGAAATTCAATTTTACTACAACAAAACATTAATTTTAGTTTTTCTAGAAATTATTATAGGTATCAATTGATTGAACAATTAGATTATTGGAGTTTTCGTATTATTAGTCTTGGATTTATCTTTTTAACCGTCGGCATTCTTTCAGGAGCTGTATGGGCTAATGAGACATGGGGTTCATATTGGAACTGGGATCCAAAAGAAACTTGGGCATTTATTACTTGGACCATATTCGCAATTTATTTACATATTAAAACTAATAGGAATGTTAGGGGTATAAATTCTGCAATTGTGGCTTCGATAGGTTTTCTTTTAATTTGGATATGCTATTTTGGCGTCAATCTTTTAGGAATAGGTTTACATAGTTATGGTTCATTTACATCGAATTAAATATAAATAAAACAGTAAAAAAAATAATAAAAATCCAAATAAAAAAAATAGCATCTATATCTAACTTCATATAAGTTAAGAAATCTAATTTAGTTTTAGTAGTAAATCATCAAGAACCTTTTGAATCAAGTAGTACAATGATTCAAAAGGTTCTCACAATACAAAGACCAAAGACTTCTGATTAGAATTCCATTTAATGCTTTTTTTTATCTCCTGAAAACTATCCATAAAAGTAATTAGATAAAATGGATTCGACCTTATCACTTGCTAATGAAAGCACAAAATCAGGATAAATCCCAATACCAATTATGGGTAGAAGAATGGAGATTGAAAGAAATAACTCTCGGGGTCCAGAATCAAAAAAAGAAAAGTTTTTGACATTAATTAACTTGTATCCATAGAACATTTGGCGTGACATAGATAATAAATATATAGGAGTTAATATCATTCCAATTGCCATTACAAAAATAATTAAAATTTTTGAAATTAAGAAATATTTTTGGCTGGTAATTATTCCAAAAAAAACGATTAATTCTGCAACAAAACCACTCATGCCTGGCAATGCAAGGGAAGCCATCGATAAGATAGTAAACATTGTAAATATTTTTGGAATGGAGATAGCCATTCCACCCATTTCATCAAGATAAACAAGCCGAATTCTATCATAACTCGCTCCTGCCAAGAAAAAAAGTGCAGCACCAATAAATCCATGAGAGATTATTTGTAAAATAGCTCCATTAAGTCCAGGATCCGTTATAGAACTAATACCTATAATTATAAAACCCATATGAGATACAGAAGAATAGGCTATTCTCTTTTTTAAATTACGTTGACCGGGAGATGTTGAAGCTGCATAAATTATTTGGATTGTACCGACTACCATCAACCAAGGAGAAAACATAGAATGAGCGTGAGGTAATAGTTCCATATTGATTCGAACCAACCCATATGCTCCCATTTTTAATAAGATTCCAGCGAGAAGCATACAGGTACTGTAATGTGCCTCGCCGTGGGTGTCAGGTAACCAAGTATGTAAAGGTATAATCGGTGATTTGACGGCAAAAGCAATAAGAAATCCAATATAAAATAGTATTTCGAGTGTGACAGGATAGGATTGATTAGCTAAGAGTTCTAAATTTAATGTTGGTTCGTTCGAACCATATAAACTTATACCTAAAACTCCTATTAATAAAAAAATAGAACTTCCTGCCGTGTATAAAATAAATTTTGTAGCTGAATACAGACGTTTCTTTCCACCCCACATGGATAAAAGTAGATAAACGGGAATTAATTCTAATTCCCACATGATGAAAAAAAGTAGAAGATCCCGAGAAGAAAATAATCCTATTTGACCGCTGTACATTGCTAACATCAGGAAATGGAATAATCGGGAATCCCGAGTAACTGGAAAAGCCGCTAAAGTGGCTAAAGTAGTAATAAATCCCGTCAATAAAATCGTTCCTATAGAAAGTCCATCTATTCCCATTCTCCAGTAAAAATCTAAAAAATTGATCCATTTATAATCTTCGGACAGTTGAATTAATGGATCGTCCGTTTTAAAATTATAACAAAAAGCATAGGTCGTTAGAAGAAGTTCTAAAATACAAATGCATATAGTATACCATTTATTGACTTTATTTCCCCTATGTGGGAGAAATAACATTAACGAACCGGCAGATATTGGAAAAACAACAATTATTGTTAACCAAGGAAAATCATTCGTGGTAAAGACAAGATACACCAGGTCCAACGAACGCGTACTCAAAAAAAATAAAATTTAACTTTTTTGAGTACGAGTACTTGTCAATAAAAAAAAAATAAAATGTATTCAAAATTTATTCAAATGAGGTTTTCGGTAACGTATCAATAAGCTAGACCCATACTTCTAGTTGTTTCATGCCATAAATAAACTCGAACGCTCAAAAAATCCGTTGGACAGGCGGATTCACATCTCTTACAACCAACACAGTCCTCGGTTCTTGGAGCGGAAGCTATTTGCTTCGCTTTACATCCATCCCAAGGTATCATTTCTAATACGTCTGTAGGGCATGCTCGGACACATTGAGTACATCCTATACAGGTATCATAAATTTTTACTGAATGTGACATAGGATCGATAGTTTTTTGAATGTCATAAATTTTCAATCTAGTAAACTTCTAACTGAATAATATATTAAAATACTAGATGAAGCAATGATTTCCTTTAATAGAATTTTTGTAATGAATTCTGGCTCAATTGATAAAAAATGGGGCTAAAATACTTGGATTTCTGAGATTTTCACAAATATAATCTAGTAGGTCAGAACCGATTATATATGCAAATTTCAATCTATAATTTTTTTTATACTACTTATTTAATAAGGTCGATTGATTGATGCGAGTTGATTTTCTGTTACGATAAATTGACGAGACTATAGCTAATCCAATAGCTGCTTCAGCGGCTGCAATTGCTATAACAAAAATACAGAAAATATCCCCCTTTAGTTGGGAATTATCAAAAAAATCAGAAAATGTTACGAAATTCATATTAACTGCATTGAGTATAAGTTCAAGACACATAAGAGCCCTAACCATATTTCGACTCGTGATCAATCCATAAAGACCAATCAAAAATAAATAGGCACTCAAAACAAGTACATGTTCGAGTATCATTCAGCAACTCCTTATCAATTTGGATTCATTTAAATATGAAAAATAATTCACCGGATTCAATCAACTAGAATATAACAAAAAAGTACGAATAAAAACTATATTAGGACAAAAAATTTCAAATATATATATCAAATAGAAAAATTCATATTTAAAATATGAAATAATATTCAATCCAATTTAATTGAATGAACGGAAAAAAATATCATAACATACACAAAGTTTTCTTTGGTCTTTATTAATTCGAACGTTTTTTATTGACGAGCCACAGAAATTGCACCTATCAAAGCAACTAAAAGAATTATTGAAATGAGTTCAAATGGAAGAAAAAAATCTGTTGATAAATGAATTCCTATTTGTTGACTATTACTTATTAAATCTTGCTCTAGAATCTGGTTTAATCTTGTAGTCCAAATAACCCCGTACCATGACGTATCGAGAATAGTAGACATTAATGAAAAAAGAATAGTTGTACAAACCAACGAAGTAATCCCATTCCCAACGGTCCACAGATTGGAATCTGTAGAATATTCTGAATCATTCATGAACATCACAGCAAATATGATTAAAACATTTATGGCCCCCACGTAAATAAGGAGTTGTGCAGCAGCTACAAAATGAGAATTTGATAGAATATACAATAAAGATATACAAACAAGAACAAATCCTAAGGAAAAAGCTGAAAATATTGGGTTGGGAAGTAAGACCACTCCCAGACCTCCTACTAGAAGACCGGATCCCAGAAAAACTAAAAGAAAATCATGTATTGGTCCAGGCAAATCCATTATATTATTAAAATAAGAAAAAAATCGAAATCCTTTTCATGGCCTTATTAATTTAACCGGGAAATTAGTTTTTAATATGTTTCTAATAGAGTGAAATTAGAATCTAATGCATATGAATTGATGTAGATACAATTATTAGACAGTTTCTCTTTTTTTATTCTAAAGTGTATTTTCACCCTATCTATTTCAGGAAAGTAATTACGAATATATTATATTAAAAGAATGAGCCTTAATACTTAATATCATTATATAAATACAAATTGTTAATTAAATTCTTTATTCTTTATATAATTCAAAAATTTTGAATTCTTTTTTTAATCAAATTAATGGGTTTACCCATTTATTGTTTGAGGTGAATTCAAAATTGTTCGAATAGTGTAATCGTCAATTACTGACATTGGTAAACGACCCAAAGCTATTTGATTATAATTCAATTCGTGACGATCATAAGTTGAAAATTCATATTCTTCAGTCATTGACAAACAATTTGTTGGACAATACTCAACACAATTACCACAAAATATACAAATTCCAAAATCAATACTGTAATTAAGCAATCGTTTTTTTCGAATATTAGTTTCCAATTTCCAATCAACAACAGGCAGATCTATAGGACATACTCGAACACATACTTCACAAGCAATGCATTTATCAAATTCAAAATGGATTCGACCACGGAAACGTTCCGATGTTATTAATTTTTCATAGGGATATTGAATAGTTACAGGTAAACGATTTGTGTGGGATAAGGTAATCATGAAACCTTGACCAATATACCTTGCAGCTCGTAGGGTTTGTTGACCATAATTCATGAACCCGGTTATCATAGGAAGCATATTGTAATTATCTATGAATAATTTTATCTTTGTTTCTTTCTCTTGTTTAAAACAACTAATGAATATATTGGATTCATTTTCAATTTAGAGTGAAAATAGTTGGAAAGAAGTTGTTAATAATAGATTACCAAGGGAAATAGGTAAAAGAAATTTCCATCCAAGATTTAATAGTTGATCCATTCTTAGCCTAGGTAAAGTCCATCTTGTTGCGATAGAAATGAACAAGAACAAATAAGTTTTAGCTAATGTAATAAAGATACCAATTGTTGTTCCAAAAATTTGATCCCTTTGAAATAGCTCCAGAATAGATATATACGGAATAGAAATATTCCAACCGCCTAAGTATAGAACTGTTACAAATAATGAGGAAATTAATAGATTTAGATAAGAAGCAACGTAAAATAAACCAAATTTGATACCTGAATATTCAGTTTGATAACCTGCTATTAATTCTTCTTCCGCTTCTGGTAAATCAAACGGTAACCTCTCGCATTCTGCTAGGGAAGAAATTAGAAAAATGATAAAACCTATAGGTTGACGCCACAAATTCCATCCCCAAAAACCATATTTTGATTGTGCCTCAACTATATCAACTGTACTTAAACTGTTAGATAATCCTAGTCGGTGATAACATTACTATTTTCAACGCTATTACAAAACCGTACATGAGGTCTTCGCCTCATACGGCTCCTCGGGGGCCATAAATAAATCTAAGGACCAGAGTATTATTTAGATGGATATGATGTGTTCTAAAATAGATTAAATATATCTGGGATCCCGAATTATACCAATGGAATTCTGTCTGCTCAAATTTTAAGAATAAAAAAAGCGCTTCGGAATTCATCTCATCCTTTACAAATTTGAATTTCTATTTGTTGAGTAATAACTTAATCCTTTAATAAGATACTCCTTGTAAAAATAAAAATAGGTATTTCAGCCCATCGTGGTTTTCAATTACGAAAAAGAATTAGATATCCTATTAGTTTATTATTCATGACAGAAATTCTATTTTATTTTCGAAATATAGGAAAAAAATATCCTAGTTTCGTTCCTATTCTTCTTTCTTTTTTAGAAAAAAAGTTGGTGAACTTATAAAAAATAAAGGATTATTTCGTTTCTGATAGTCATTACATTTATAAGTGGATAGGAGCATACTCTGAATCGGAATCTTGGGGAGTACTGTCTAATCATTTCTACTAATTTTAAGCCCCAATTAACCTTCTTTTTTTTTATCTTATGTTATGCATAAATATCCTTTTCAATTTGGTTAACCTCTATTACAAATTCTTTGTGTATTTTGGTGTTTCTAACCATCCACTCACTTTTACCTAATTGCCGCTCACTTTGTAATACATGTATGTTAATCTATATAACTGATAGTGAAAACGTTATACGGTTAAATATTTTTAACCCGCTTCAAGCCAGGATGACTAATCAACCAACCTTGGGGTAAAGTGATTCTTACGCTTATGTTTATTTCCGTTTAACCTTTGTACATAGGAAATGAGACTCAATTTTTCTTTTTACTGCTAATTTCTGAGCAGTTTTTTTCACTCATATATAACTATCAAATTCCTTTTTCTTTTATTAAGATTAACCCGAAATATAACGATATTTATATATTCCGCCTTTTAACTTATTCGTCTAGAAGAAACGGAATAGTAAAAATAAACGTTTATGTTTCAACGAATCGCACGTAGAGATATTGATAAAACACATAGAGTTAATGGTATTTCATAACTAATCGATTGGGCAGCAGCTCGCAGACCACCTAAAAAAGAATATTTATTATTTGATCCATATCCTGACATAAGAAGTCCAATAGGAGCAATACTTGAGATGGCAATCCATAAAAAAATACCGATATTGAGATCCGCTAAAACAAGGTGATTACTAAAGGGAATTACTGAATAACTTAGTAAAATTGAGATAACTGCTATAGATGGTCCAATACTAAATAAAGGAGTATTTCCTCGAGATGGACGAAGATTTTCTTTGAAAAGTAGTTTTGTCCCGTCGGCTAGAGCTTGAAGAATTCCCAACGGGCCGGCGTATTCAGGTCCAATACGTTGTTGTATCCCTGCAGATATTTCTCTTTCTAACCACACAATTACTAGTACACCTGTTATGATTCCCAATACAAGAGAAAATATAGGGACAAATATCCATATGAGTCCATAGACCTCTTTTAAAGATTCCAATCTAACAAAAGAATTTATAGTTTGGACTGCTGTTGCATAAATTATCATTTTAACGATCAACTTCTCCCATAATTATATCTATGCTACCGAGTATCGTCATAATATCAGCCAATTTCATTCTTTTAACTAGTTCAGGAAGAATTTGCAAATTAATAAAACCCGGCGGTCGGATTTTCCATCTCCAAGGAAAACCACTTTGATCTCCTATGAGAAAAATTCCTAATTCCCCTTTTGGAGCTTCAACTCTTACATAAAGTTCTTGTTTCGATAATTCAAAAGTAGGAGAAGGTTTTTTACTAATGAATCGATATTCAAAATCATTCCATTCTGGATTCCTTTTTCTATCAAAGCCTCTGCTTTCTAAATTCTCATAGGGACCCCCCGGAAGTCCTTCCAGAGCCTGTTGAATAATTTTTATGGATTCTGTCATTTCGCTAAGTCGTACTAAATACCGAGCTAATGAATCTCCTTGTTTTTGCCACTGAATTTCCCATTCAAATTCATCGTAAGACTCATAACGATCAACTTTACGAAGATCCCATGGTATTCCGGATGCGCGTAGCATTGGTCCGGATAAACCCCAATTTATTGCTTCTTCCCCACCAATAATCCCAACTCCTTCAACCCGTTCTAAAAAAATAGGATTTCGTGTAATCAGTTTTTGATATTCAACAACTTCTGTTAAAAAATAATCACAAAAATCCAAGCATTTATCTATCCAACCATAAGGTAAATCAGCCGCTATTCCTCCAATACGAAAAAAATTATGCATCATTCTCATACCGGTGGCAGCTTCGAATAGATCATATACAAATTCTCGTTCTCTGAAAATATAGAAAAAAGGAGTCTGTGCACCAATATCTGCCATAAAAGGACCGAGCCATAACAGATGAGAAGCTATACGACTCAATTCTAGCATAATTACTCTGATATAGCTGGCCCTTTTAGGAACTTGAATATTTCCCAATTGTTCTGGTCCATTTACTGTTATTGCTTCTGTAAACATAGTAGCTAAATAATCCCATCGCGTTACATAAGGTAAATATTGTATAATTGCTCGGTTTTCTGCAATTTTTTCCATTCCTCTGTGTAAATAACCCAATATGGGTTCACAGTCAACAACATCCTCACCATCTAGAGTAACAATTAAGCGAAGAACCCCATGCATGGATGGGTGGTGAGGTCCCATATTGACTATCATAAGATCTTTTCCTGTAACTGGTCTCTTCATAAGTTTTTCCTTGATTCGTTCTGGCATGAATTAGATTGCTGAAAAAGCAGTTTATCAAAAAATTCAAGATCTAAAAAATTCACTAATTCACAATTTTTGAATTTAACGAGTTTTTAATTCCCGAATATTCAACTGATTAATTAATTCTTTATAACGTACTCTATTTTTTTTTGACAAATAAGCCAGCAGTCGTTGACGTTTTCCCAGAATTTTTCGTAGACCCCTCTGAGATAAATAATCTTTTCTGTGCAATTCCAAATGTGAAGTAAGTCTTCGTATCTTATTAGTAAAACTGAATACTTGAAATTCAACAGATCCCCTGCTTTCCTCTTTTTGTTCTTGAAATGAAATGAATGCATTTTTTATCATAAAAAGAAATCCTTCCCTTTTTAATATGAATTGAAAGATATGAATTTTACTGATCAGTAATAATAATGGTAGTTTTTTTGTACGAGGATCTGAATTTAATTATCAACTTCTTAATTCTTCATTTTATAAAAAAAATTTACATTTAGATCTAAAAAAGGAGGATTCTGTTAATTTATTTATGGCTCCGCTCGGATTGGTATCTATGTCATTGATTAAATTAGTATCATGTATAAAGATTGAATTTAAAACAATCCCTCATATTTCATACAGTTGTTTTCATATACCGTAACTTAATATATTATATATAGTAAAAAGGATCTATCATTAATGAAGTGGAAATCGTGTATACATGTGTATTCTTATCATACTGAAATGATTTCCGTTAGTAGTATTAAACCAATAGCGATTCATACAAGCTAAATCTTCTAATCTAAAATTGGGCCAAAGAAAGGATTTGAATTTCATTAGGTTTTTTTTATCCTTAGCAAGATCTTTCTTTTTATCCAAAACTGTGGTCAAGTTTTGAATATTCTTATCAAATCTTGAATTTCTATCCCTCGCATTTTTTTTTTTTAAGTTGAAACAAATTAGAATTCGAAATTTTCTCCGTCGTTTAGGGGATAGAATATTTTCAGGGACAAAGAAATCATAATTATTTTTTTTTCTATTTACAGTTTTGTTTTGATATTTTGTAATGGATTTTTCAATTTTTTTTTTAGCAATATAGCTTTTTTTTTTGTATCTTTTACTTATTTTTTGTTTATTTTTATTAACCAACGAAATACCTATGGTTCTATATATAATAAGTTGTCCATCATTTTGTACAGACAAACGGACAGGTTCAATAATCAATATTCCTTTTTTCATTAATTTTGCAAAAGTAAAATTCTTCTCAATCATTAGAATGTCTAGGCTCATCTCTCCTCTTTCAATAGAAGATATCGCTATTTCGTTTGGATTTTTTAGTCTAACCAAGAGACAGTATACTTTTACATTATTGAGAATTTTTTGATTAAAAAAACAATTCCATCGCAATTGAAAACGCGAATATCTTGTGAGAAATAAATCAAGTTCCGCTTCTGTATTGCTTTTGTATTGTTTTTTATTTTTACGTTTTTTTATCGTCGATTCTGCATAATTTTCTTCAATATTTTTTTCTTGATTTAATAGAGCTGATTCAGGATTTTTTTTTTTTTCTTTATCTGATTCAAGCTCTACTTGACTGGCCGATTCTTTTTCTTCTTTATTTAGATTATAAAATCGAAGCGATTTTTTTTCATTTGATGGTATAAAACCTTTTTTCTTTCGAGTGATCTTTTTATTAACATTTATGTTTTCATTAAAATTTAAAAGAAGTAATTTGATTGGTATGACCCACGGTTTCATTTTATATGTACTAGAAAATAAGAAAAATTCTGGAAAGAAAAAAAATTCAAAATTTGTTATACGACGATTTAGTATTTCTTCATTCATTCCCATCCAATCAAAAAAGTTTCTTTTTTGATTGGCAAGACCCGTCTTAGTTATTTTATCAATTCTTTGATAATTCTGAACTTTAGTATTAATATATTTTTTTTTACTCTTGGTATCAACCCAAGGCTCAATATTTACTTTTTTTGTAAACCAAAAGTTTAGAATTCTCCAATCCAAATATTTTCTATGCCGAATTTCCCCTATACCCCGAATATTATATTTTTCTAGAAAACAAGAGACTAAACAATTATCGAGAGCAATGCCTATAGACGTGTCAAAAGTTTTTTCTGTAGAATGAATGGATTTGTAGCAAAAAAGATTATATATAGAATTTTTTTTTAAATTATGTTTTGGATTTAATAACGAGTCGACCTCAAAAACACTTTGTTTTTTGTAATTATCAAATTTCTTGTTTTCATATGAATCCTCTTTGGTTAAACTTGGATTTAGAACTAGAGAATCTTGGTTTATTTTCTTTTTCCATTTTTTGGTTACTAATCTAGCCCATGCAATTTGAGGTAAATTGTATTGATAATTACTTCGTAACCAGTTTTTCCATTGATTTACTTCGGAATTCAAAAAGGTTTTATCTTTCAAGTCATAATGAAAGATTCCTTGTTCTTGAAAAAAATCCTTTATTTGATTCTTAACAAAAAAGGATGTTATGCATATGTTATATTCAAGAACAGCCTTTAATTTAGAAAAGTTACTAACTTGAATTTGTGATAATTTGTAAAATACATATGCTTGTGATAAAGAGCATAGGTCATAACTAATTTTTTTTTTATTGGATATTAAATTTTTTATAGTCGAAATAAAATAAATGGTATTTTTTTTTTTATTAATTTTTTCTCCTTTTTCTTCAGCCTTGTAAATATATTTATCAAGAAATGTTTTTGTTGATTCAAAAAAAAGTTGTGTAGTAATTCTTGGAATATTAATGATACCTAAAAAAATGGCTATAGACAGTTGTTCAATACAAAATTTAAAAAAAAAAAGAGATTTACGAATTAATCGGATATTTTTTCTTTTGAATGTCTGCCAAATTTTTTTTGATGGCTCAATTTTTTTAGAATCATAATGCAGTTTGTTACAACTATTAGTTAGGTTTTGTTTTTCTTTTGAAATTTCTTCTATTTGATTTCTTATTGTCTTTATTCTATCAATCACATTTTGGATTTTGTTTTCGCTGAGTGAAGAATTTGTCCACTCCATTGATTTTTTTTTAACAGATAGTTCATGAATCATCTGATTACTCATTATTGAATCTTTTTTAGTTTCATTTAATTCATATATTTCTCTCGGGCCAAATAATGGAATTCTATTTCGTTTTGAAAGGTCTTTTATTTTTCCTTTTATAAAAAGAAAGTTTTTGAGAATCCAGTTTTTAATTTCTTTTGTGACTTTTATGAAAATTGTTGCTCTTTCTTTGAAAATCCTTAAAACCAGAAAAGACTTAGTTTTGAATTTGTTGATTCTTTTTGTTAATTCTTTAGAAATAGGTTCAAAAAAAGAAGGCTTTTTTTGGGCAGAACCAAATGGTAGTTCGGTTTCCATTCCCCAAACTGTTAAAAAACAAAAATCATTTTTTTCTCCTTTGTCTCTTGTTTTTTTTAATCGAGCCTTCTGAGATGATTGAAATTTAGATTTATGCCAAGGTTTAAGATAAAAAGGAAATAGGATTTTTATCTGAATACCATCCGTTAACCAGTTTTTTGGAAATTCTGTTTCGGATAGTTGAACCCCATTATAAGTGCATTTAACATGCATTTCACGTTTCCAATCCTTTAAATCCTCAGACCACTCGGGAAATTGAAATAATAACATACGGACGCTATTTTTAATTATTATCAATAAAGGTAATATAATATATTTTCTAAGAATAGATTGAGTTACTAAGAGAGAACCTCTTATTATTTGAGCAAATAGGAAGCTATCCCAAGTTTCGGCAATTTCTATCCGCCTTTTTTCTTCTATTTTTGATTGTTCTTCGTCTTTTTTATCAAAATTTTTTTTATTTTTATTTTTCCACATGAAATTGCTAAGAATTTTTTTTTTTAGCCCCCATATATCAAACGAAAAATCAAAAAGTTTATCTATTCTATCAAAAAAAAGGGGAGAATGTACTTTTGCTTGAAAAAATTCCCAAATAACAGTTTTACGCCTTTGGGAACGCATGGATCCTTTAATTATCTCTCGACGAAAATCAGATTGTTGTGAATAACGGATCAAAGCCATTTCATCGTTTTGATCAGAATTTTGATTATCTTTGAGATCTTTGAGATTTGTATAAATCTCGTTATGGGGCTCTTTATCAGTAAAAACCACTACACGTTTTGCTTTTCTTGAACGAATTCCAGGCTCCATTGTTACATTTTCTTCGTTTTCGCCTTCCAATTCTTCCAACTCACTTATTAATTTGTATGACCATCGAGGAACTTTTTTAGTGATTTCACCGAAATCCATAAAATTTTTTATAAGAGTTTGATCATTGCGATCAGTTATAACGACATCAAATAAAAATTTGAAAA